GCATATTTCTATGCGGGTTTTACCAAAAAGGGATTAGGTTATTTCGGTAAATACATTCAACCAACTCCAATCCTTTTACCGATTAACATCTTAGAAGATTTCACAAAACCCTTATCGCTGAGTTTTCGACTTTTCGGAAATATATTAGCTGATGAATTAGTAGTAGTTGTTCTTGTTTCTTTAGTACCTTTAGTGGTTCCTATACCTGTCATGTTTCTTGGATTGTTTACAAGTGGAATTCAAGCTCTTATTTTTGCAACTTTGGCTGCGGCTTATATAGGAGAATCCATGGAAAGCCACCATTGACTAGTTTTTGTTTTTGACAGAGGCTTTTTTTAGCTTAACCTAACGCAATGTAGACCCGTAGCAAGGGAAACCACTTAGGCTTAGGGAACAGAAATTAAGTAAACGATCTATAGTAAGTAATATTAAAACAGATATTTTGATATTAAGATTAAGTAATTGTAGAATAAAGTAAAGAGATCTAAAAGATCTTTTTACTAATCTAAGATATGAATAGTTAGTTTACGTTATGGGGGAAAGACATGTATATGTGATATTAACTAAGTATATATGAACTAAAGATAGAGTTAATTTGCCCTACTACATATATGTGAATTTATATAGGGATTCGAGTGAAAGTCCTTATTTTTTTTTCGTCGTCATCTGCAATTTTTCATTGACTATTGAATTGGATGAATTTCAATCACGAAAAAGAACAAAGAATTCAAAGAACGATTCGGAAAAAAGAAAAATAGAAAGAAATGGAATAACAAAATTTGTACAAATTCAAAAAGTTGATAGGAATTCAAAAAAGGGATATTGAGGTATTTCTAATAATTCACGAATATAATTATTATTGTTTCAATTCTGCTTTCTTAGTTACTTTGACTGGATAAATTTTATCCATGGAATAAGTAAGTCATAATTCATTGGTTTATTGTATCATTAACTATTTCTTTATTTTTTGTTTTGCTACAAGGAGTTTATCATGAATCCACTGATTTCTGCCGCTTCCGTTATTGCTGCTGGATTGGCCGTTGGGCTTGCTTCTATTGGACCTGGAGTTGGTCAAGGTACTGCTGCGGGACAAGCTGTAGAAGGGATCGCGAGACAACCAGAGGCAGAGGGAAAAATACGAGGTACTTTATTGCTTAGTCTGGCTTTTATGGAAGCTTTAACAATTTATGGACTAGTTGTGGCATTAGCACTTTTATTTGCGAATCCCTTTGTTTAATCCTACAAACGAAAAATATGTATAGTTTTCGTTTTTTATTTCTTTAGGTTTGCCGCTGCTTTTTCTTTTTTCGAATTCTATTCAAATTTCCATTTGGTATTCGTTCGGACAACAGCCCATGTAAAGGACTAATTCGGGTAGGAGGAATTAGCACACCAATTAGTTTTCTTCCTTTATTTACTCTCGTATTCCACTAGAACTTTTTTAAGAAGTATTGCAACAAACGAGATATTTGGAAACTCACATAACATAAGACCCGATATCTAATTCTAATAATTATTATTATTATTGGAATTTTTGGAAATTTCCAATTGAAACAAAATACATTATATAAATCCATATTATTTCTTATTTTTGACTCTATTTTAGTAGTATTTAGAAAAAGAAATACTCGGAAAATCTTAGAATTAAAAAAAAATATAGCTAATTTTTCTTATCTATTAAGAATACGAAGGAGGAGATCATATGAAACATGTAACCCATTCTTTCCTTTACTTGGGTTATTGGCCATTCGCCGGAAGTTTCAAGTTTAATACCGATATTTTTGCAACAAATCCAATAAATCTAAGTGTAGTGCTTGGTGTATTGATTTTTTTTGGAAAGGGAGTGTGTGCGAGTTGTTTATTTCAAGAATGGGCTGGATCCGACCAACTGCACTTTCTTTTTTGATATAACTAGGAAATAAAAAGAAAAGGTGCATGATTTCGCGAATTACTTATGAATACATTAAGAAATCATATTTTAGAACCATAGCATTTCGTGAGTCATTGGTAAATATACTTAGATTCTCTATCAACCAATAATGTGGGACCTTTAATAGGGTTAAAGCTAAACAGTTTGAAGTCCAGATATAAGCACGGTACTCTTTCTACTACTATCTTAATATATAAAAGAAATGATTTGAAAACAAAGAGTGGGAATTTTTTTTTTCGATATAAAGCACTCATGTTGATAAAAAACTGATTTTAATCTTTTATTTTTCTTTGGTTAAAAAAAAATGAGTATTTCAACTCTCCGCTTTTTTATCCAACGCTAAATTGATGACCTATGCATAAAGTAAAAGAAATTCTTTGGATTTGAGGAAAAAAAAATAAACAACTTTGATGACAATTATTTGGTTGGTCAGAAGAGTCCTCCGAATATTATTTTATTGGATTTGTGATCAATTTTAATATTTTTTTATTATATTCTATTTGAATATAAATAGAGAAGACAGGCTCATTACATTAAAAAAAGATATAGGAATTCTCATAAGTATCATAA